AGCTGGAATTGAGATCTCATTCAAAGAGAAAGATAGCAAATATCTGGAGTTTCTTTTTTTATCCTATACGGATGATCCGATCCGCAAGGACCATGATTGGGAATTGTTTGATCGTCTTTCTCCGAGGAAGAAGCGAAACATAATCAACTTGAATTCGGGACAGCTATTCGAAATCTTAGGGAAAGACTTGATTTGTTATCTCATGTCTGCTTTTCGTGAAAAAAGACCAATTGAAGGGGAGGTTTTCTTCAAACAACAAGGAGCTGAGGCAACTATTCAATCAAATGATATTGAGCATGTTTCCCATCTCTTCTCGAGAAACAAGTGGGGTATTTCTTTGCAAAATTGTGCTCAATTTCATATGTGGCAATTCCGCCAAGATCTCTTCGTTAGTTGGGGGAAGAATCAGCACGAATCGGATTTTTTGAGGAACGTATCGAGAGAGAATTTGATTTGGTTAGACAATGTGTGGTTGGTAAACAAGGATCGGTTTTTTAGCAAGGTACGGAATGTATTGTCAAATATTCAATATGATTCCACAAGATCTATTTTCGTTCAAGTAAGGGATTCTAGCCAATTGAAAGGATCTTCTGATCAATCCATAGATCATTTCGATTCCATTAGAAATGAGGATTCGGAATATCACACATTGATCGATCAAACAGAGATTCAGCAACTAAAAGAAAGATCGATTCTTTTGGATCCTTCCTTTCTTCAAACGGAACGAACAGAGATAGAATCAGATCGATTCCCGAAATGCCTTTTTGGATCTTCCTCAATGTCCCGGCTATTCACGGAACGTGAGAAGCAGATGAATGATCATCTGCTTCCGGAAGAAATCGAAGAATTTCTTGGGAATCCTACAAGATCAATTCGTTCTTTTTTCTCTGACAGATGGTCAGAACTTCATCTGGGTTCGAATCCTACTGAGAGGTCCACTAGAGATCAGAAATTTTTGAAGAAAAAACAAGATGTTTCTTTTGTCCCTTCCAGGCGATCGGAAAATAAAGAAATGGTTGATATATTCAAGATAATTACGTATTTACAAAATACCGCCTCAATTCATCCTATTTCATCAGATCCGGGATGTGATATGGTTCCGAAGGATGAACCGGATATGGACAGTTCCAATAAGATTTCATTCTTGAAAAAAAATCCATTTTTTGATTTATTTCATCTATTCCATGACCGGAACAAAGGGGGATACACGTTACACCACGATTTTGAATCAGAAGAGAGATTTCAAGAAATGGCAGATCTATTCACTCTATCAATAACCGAGCCGGATCTGGTGTATCATAGGGGATTTGCCTTTTCTATTGATTCCTACGGGTTGGATCAAAAAAAATTCTTGAATGAGGTATTCAACTCCAGAGATGAATCGAAAAAGAAATCTTTATTGGTTCTACCTCCTCTTTTTTATGAAGAGAATGAATCTTTTTATCGAAGGATCAGAAAAAAATCGGTCCGGATCTACTGCGGGAATGATTTGGAAGATCCAAAACTAAAAACAGCGGTATTTGCTAGCAACAACATAATGGAGGCAGTCAATCAATATAGATTGATCCGAAATCTGATTCAAATCCAATATAGCACCTATGGGTACATAAGAAATGTATCGAATCGATTCTTTTTAATGAATAGATCCGATCGCAACTTCGAATATGGAATTCAAAGGGATCGAATAGGAAATGATACTCTGAATCATATAACTATAATGAAATATACGATCAACCAACATTTATCGAATTTGAAAAAGAGTCAGAAGAAATGGTTTGATCCTCTTATTTCTCGAACCGAGAGATCCATGAATCGGGATCCTGATGCATATAGATACAAATGTTCCAATGGGAGCAAGAATTTCCAGGAACATTTGGAACATTTCGTTTCTGAACAGAAGAACCGTTTTCAAGTAGTGTTCAATCGATTACGTATTAATCAATATTCGATTGATTGGTCCGAGGCTATCGACAAACAAGATTTGTCTAAGTCACTTCGTTTCTTTTTGTCCAAGTCACTTCCCTTTTTGTCCAAGTCACTTCCCCTTTTCTTTGTGAGTATCGGGAATATCCCCATTCATAGGTCCGAGATCCACATCTATGAATTGAAAGGTCCGAATGATCAACTCTGCAATCAGTTGTTAGAATCAATAGGTGTTCAAATCGTTCATTTGAATAAATTGAAACCCTTTTTATTTTTATTGGATGATCATGATACTTCCCAAAGACCGAAATTCTTGATCAATGGAGGAACAATATTACCATTTTTGTTCAAAAAGATACCAAAGTGGATGATTGACTCATTCCATACTAGAAATAATCGCAGGAAATCCTTTGATAACACGGATTCCTATTTCTCAATGATATCCCAGGATCGAGACAATTGGCTGAATCCCGTGAAACCATTTCATAGAAGTTCATTGATATCTTCTTTTTATAAAGCAAATCGACTTCGATTCCTGAATGATCCACATCACTTCTGGTTCTATTGTAACAAAAGA